CGGATAGGAACATAGATCGCAAGGATTTGAATTCAAAAAATCGGGCGAGTTTTTCATCATATGTTTATTTTCCTCATATTGAGGAAAGTTTTTTCCTTAGAAAAAGCTTACGTCCCATATTGAATTTTCAACGACGCATTTTGAATCGAAATGCGAAAGAACCCCTATTTCTTTTCTCTTATTCCCTATTCTTTAAATAAAGTAGCCCAATTATTAAAATTCTATGTGAATCTCTAAATTTCTAACCAAGAGGGAGTTATTGGTACTCTAATTGAATTCAATTAAGGGGATTAAGTCTCTTCTTAATACTGGGTTAGGGTAGGGTAAAATAAAAAAAGGAGCAAAGACTTAATCTATACTTGTTTGTCTTTGTACCTAGACAAGATAGTCAGCATCCCGAAAAAGAAAAAGGACCCTCCTTTTTTATGATTTATTATTCCCATCGAATTCGGGGAGTAGATATAAGTTAATCAGAAACGGAAGGGATTAAGTTCAATATCTGCGTCTGTCCGAATCTTCTTAATAAAGAATCAAGTTATATATGGAATCAATGTATTTTATTTTAACTTTCTTTTTAGGTATTTCATGTTTGGCTTTAATGAATAATTGTAAATCTATGGAAGGATTGAGACAGGGGTGATTCATATATTTTATTCACTTTACTTTTTACTTTATGACAAGATTATAGAAAGATTAGTGAATCTCAAGTCAAACAAAATACAAAAATACGTAGATAAAATGAGGAAATGCATAGCTTATATGTATATATTGTTATCGCTCTATTTCAGTGACATTCGTTTTTCTTTGTAAAAAAAGAATTTTTTATTGTTCGATCTATCTATCTGTTTTAAATCATTGATTCAATTTCAAAAGAAATAGAAATGGATCTCTTTTATCATGATCAAGGTTGGTTTTTTTTTACTGTAAAACTTGATTCAAAAAATGATATTTAAAGTAGGAAACTAAATTATAAATTCAATATTTTGAATGATTCCTTATAAGTTAAGTCTTTGGTACTTAAAAAAGTGTGAGATTAGTGAATCTATCCTATTGAGTTACTTGAAGACGTAGATATTCAAAAAGACCTCATTTATTTGTTTTGTTTATTATTTATAATATTATTATATATATATTATATAGAATAATAAAGTAGAGATTACTATGTACCGACTGAACCGATGATTATTCATGATTCTATAATTGAATCAATTGCATACCGACTCGAAATTAGAGAAATGTTATGGTAAAACTTCGTTTGAAACGATGTGGTAGAAAGCAACGTGCGACTTGAAGGACACGATCCGTTGTGGATTCTTACATCCACCATTTTATATAGGAATGAAGGTGCTCTTGGCTCGACATCGTTTGTTCTGTTCCACCCGAACCTCTCTTTTTTTGTTGGGTTGGAATGGAAATAGTCCATGATGGAGCTCGAGTAGAAAGTATTGATTCATTTCTCAAGGGCAAGGATCTAGGGTTAATTCCAATCAATAAATTGGAACAACTTCGTAAGTATATCTTCGATAGAGAAATCGAAAGGATTCCAAGTTTCCAACCCAAAAGGAAATTTTAATTTTCTTGGAAGTGATCAAACTCTTTCGATACAAAGTGTATCGCGTGGGAATCAACCGTTTGTATGATTCTTTGATAGAAGTAAATCACAAAAAAAGGTATGTTGCTGCCATTTTGAAAGGATTAAGAATCACCGAAGTTATGTCTAAACCCAATGATTTAAAACAAAGAAAAAATAAAGGATCCCAGAACAAGGAAATACCCTTTCAATTGACTCAATAACTTGACCTGAATAAAAATACAAATAAATTTTAAACGAGACAAACAAAAAGGAAAGGGGTTTAAAGACCACTCAATAAATCAATAAATGAAATGCCTAAAGATTTTCCCTTGAGCTATTTGAGAGTTCTCCAACTTGAGTTATGAGTACTAATGATTTTGTTCTTTTTCAGGAAGGAAGAAAAAAGGGATTTAAAGCATAATCGAATTGCTTTGATCATTTTATAGACCCATTTGCCATTGTAATTTTATACAGAAATAGAACTTCAAATCATTTTTTCTCGAGCCGTACGAAGAGAAAACTTCCCGTACGTTTCTAAGGGGGGTATTATTCATCTACATCTATCCCAATGAGCCGTCTATCGAATCGTTGCAATTGATGTTCGATCCCGAAGAGAAGGAAGAGATCTTCGAAAGGTGGGTTTTTATGATCCGATAAAGAATCAAACTTATTTAAACGTTCCTGCTATTCTATATTTCCTTGAAAAGGGTGCTCAACCTACAGAAACTGTTCAGGATATTTTAAATAAGGCGGAGGTTTTTAAGGAATTTCGCCTTAATCAAATGAAATTGAATTAAGGAAATAAAAAAGCGGGGGAGTGATGATTCGTATATAGTTTTATAGAATCTTTCTCTACTATTTTTTTTTTATTTCCTTTTTTGCTCTATTCGTACCTATTCATTGCTCCCATAGAATGCCATGTTCTAT